CGTCCTCCCAATAAGCGGGGTGACTTATCATTATAATGAACAAATGTTAAACTTTATTTTATATTTATAATTATAATATAATGACTATACTATAACTCATTATGTTATAATAATAATTAACTCATTATAATTATTATAATATAATAAAGACTATTTATTCTATTTATATTTATATTATGATTATGCGTATGATTATTTTTTTATTAAAAATATCAACAATATCTCTATTATCCACTAAAAAATGAAGACTCAAGCTGGAGTTTTGTGGAAAAAGCCCCTTATCGGATTTGAACCGATGACTTACGCCTTACCATGGCGTTACTCTACCGCTGAGTTAAAAGGGCCTATTTTATTCCATTCCTGAATGAGCCAATGTGAAGACGTATACATAATATACGTACATCTATTATATACATAGGTGCATGCAGTAGACCCATGGTGTCTCATTTTGGAATAAGAATTTTTTTAGGCAGTCTAGGCTAAACCCTAATTTCTTTTTTATTTTTATAGACCCCTATCACAACGAGATTCGCTCGATTGATACACAATTTAACATAAATCCAAGATATTTGATATGTGATCAAATCATGTAATGAAAAGACCCAACTCGTACCTGGAATCAAGCAAGGTCTTATAACAAAAAAAAATAAACTTTCTATTGTTTCCTAATTTCCGAGCCCTGAGATAGGCATATCTCATCTTAACAATGAGTGAATCGGTGGGTGAAAGTTGAATTGAAGAATGGGGTTTAACCTTTTTCTGTCGGACAAATCGCCGGGGGGATCCTATACTTCATTAATTATAACATTACTTCATTTAATATAGATCATATAGAATAGAGAAGTAACGTTTATTATTTTCTATTTCTATTATAGAATGTTTATACATTATAATGATATGGATATATCATATTTCTAATGATATAGAATCTATTTCTATTATAGAAATATAGAAATTTTGAATGGTTCGTGAACCATAACCATGAATGAAGAAGAAAAAAATTCTATTGGAATCGCCAAAGGTGGAAAACTTATTCGGATTTAGTTACACCATTACATTATATTGACAATTACAAAAAACTATTCATACTATGAGTATAGTATGATGTCGATCGGGCAGATATGCCCCCATCGTCTAGTGGTTCAGGACATCTCTCTTTCAAGGAGGCAGCGGGGATTCGACTTCCCCTGGGGGTAGGGTACTACGAAAGGAGGTTGATCATGTATTATCAATAAGTCTAGAATTGATTCTTCCTGGGTCGATGCCCGAGTGGTTAATGGGGACGGACTGTAAATTCGTTGGCAATATGTCTACGCTGGTTCAAATCCAGCTCGGCCCAAGAATTCGCCGATCCATCATGAGATTCTATAATAAATTTGTCCTCTGGAAATGCCTGGGGAATAAAGAAAAGAATACATTTTATATCCTATCAAGTCTATATATTATATATATTATGAATAAATTGTTCCCGTATATCATTTATTTTTTAATGATCTAGATTCATATCATGAAATATAATATAGCGAAAGGATTAAAGATAAAGAATAAAAATATTTTTTTTCATTGAAGGATTTCTTACGATTTAACACGATTTGACAATAGGATTACTGGTAATCCCTGTCGTTCTCACTAAAGTCCATATACATGTGGTATGGATATTAAATATATCGCCCCTTTCTCTGTTACAATACGACGATTTAAAATGGAAATCGTTTTAATCAAATCATTAATAATATGTATGCAGTATACCTTATTTCTCTGGGATTGTAGTTCAATCGGTCAGAGCACCGCCCTGTCAAGGCGGAAGCTGCGGGTTCGAGCCCCGTCAGTCCCGACCTAGTACCCGATGACTCCATCAATTCATCTCTTTATTTTCTGTCAAGGGGTGGGGAGTAGGATCTAATTTCCGGAGGGGGTCCTAATTTCTTTTTTTTTCCGTTTCGAATTTCTTATTGAGAAATTTCAATTACTTCAATTAGTACCGATTGGTGTGGGATAGACATATGTGTATTGCTACAATTGTTGGTAGCACCCTATTTTGTTTGGATTCCAAGAGATGCCTGTCTGGTTTTTCGATTGCTCCCGATCCGTGGAAGGAAATCGAATACCCATATATATTATATGTTTTCACCAGAGTACATACACAAAATTTTATTCGTTTATTTTACGATACAAAATTCACTTAATTTTAACATAGTTACCTCGATAAAATACCTTTCAGATTAAAAAAGCTACCCCCCTTTTTCTAACTCCTATTTTTTATAACCTAAATTATTAATTGGAAACAATCTATTTATATCATTCAAATTTTTCACCTAATTTTTTATATATGTGTCCCAGTACCAATCCAAGGAAAGAAAGGAGTATTTTAATAAAAGAAAGATCAAACAAAGAAAAGATCCACCCCTCTTCTCTTAGTGAGGGAATTTTTCATATTTTTTTATTCCCATTTAAGTGGAAGGTCCTATCGAAGAAAGAACAAACGAAAAAATAGTGAATTTGTCGAAATATTAGATCTTTTCTTCTTGAAATATTAGATCTTTTCTTCTTTTCCATTTAACTTCTACTATTTGGGTTGGGTTTATGACCAATGGAAGTGGAAGATGGGATGGGTCAGATGATACCTCATTATATGATTATATGATTCTATTAGGTTATAAAAAATAACGAATGGATAAATTAAATTTATTAAATTTAAATATAAATAATAATAAATTCAACGGGATTCTTGATTGGATCAGGAATGAAATTTTTTATTACGTTTTTATTCCGTATGGATAAAAGATCTTCCTATGTTATACTATTCCATTCTCGACGATGAATAGATTTGATAGTTCAGATATTGTTATTCATGATATTGATCCGATTCAATATCATCAGGATGTATTCCTCCCATTGAATTTATAGGAAAAAGATTTAGAATCTCTATGGGATTAGATCCCGAGTTATTATGAAGTAAAAGATGAAATTATGGAAGTAAATATTCTCGCATTTATTGCTACTGCACTGTTCATTCTAGTCCCTACTGCTTTTTTACTTATCATTTACGTAAAAACGGTCAGTCAAAATGATTAATTTGAACCAAGCTTGATTGACTTTTAAATTCTTATCAATACTGGAAGAAATAAAAGGGGTTCAAATTCCACGTCTTAAATGAAATGAGCGGATTAAAATCAGCAGCATATAAGATCTGATAGTATGGTAGAAAGAAATATAGGAACCTTTCTACCACACTATCGATTATTATATAAAACTAGAAAGTTGGACAAAGATATATAGGCTTAATTTAATATGGATATATATATATATTGATATATGTACATATATTACACATGTGTGTAATATACATATAAACAGTAATCCAATTCGAGTTCTTTGATACATCCATTTGATTTGTACCGATTTCTATCAATACGATATAATTAAATGCCCACCTTGACTCTTATGTCTTACGGTTCTAATTACTTATTTTACTATTATTTTAATTTTATTTATTTTTTTATTTGGAATATGTATGGATCCCGGGATCCGCCGAAACAATCAATGGAAGAAGATATGGTATGGGCGTAGAATAGATTATATAAAAGAAACCTAGTCATCTTTTTTTTTTTAGCATTCCGACAAGGGGTAATTTATTTAGCCGTTGACAGGTGATTCCAAGGAATTCCACGGGAAATTCTTCATATTTGTAAAATTCATATTTGTAAAAAGAGTAGTAGATACCGCCTATTTCTAACGCGTGAACCATGATATTAAGTGAGTCGATAAAACATAAATAATATTTATATTTATAGGAGTCTAAAGCAAAGGTAAATGCACAATATGTGAATTGCCCAGCGCAAGATCTTATTATGTGTAGTACTTCGTTGGACAAACACTATATCGATGTTTCCCCCGGTATAAAGTACATATCTACATAATAACAGATGGACTTCCTCTTTGAACAGTAAAGCGAGAAACAAATAAAAAAGGGGGTTGGTTGCTCCTCATTGTAATATCCATATATAATTCTGTTAAAAGCTAGTTCATCGAAATAGAATATTTAGGACGAATTCGGTTGGAAAAAATTTCATATCATGTGTATTTCTTTTACTTTCAAAATACGAACAGGGGAATCATTGAAATATTTGTTTGATTGAAAGGTTATTCTTCATCTATTACATTACTTTAACTAACTGGATTCTCGTACTGGATTCTCGTAGAATTTTGAAATGAAGATATTTTTCTTTAAAAACGCTTTGCAGAACAGAACGATCTATAAAACTATTAATACAGTTTGCTTACTCAACTCAATTAAATTAGTAATGATCCTAGAGTCCACTTCTTCCCCATACTACGAGTGAAAGGGAAAATGTAAAGACTACCATTAAAGCAGCCCAAGCAAGACTTACTATATCCATGTGAATTATGTCCCCTATCTCTCTGAATATGAAGAAACTCTTCCATTATTGATCACTAATAATAATGTAATCAATGGCACAGAGTCAAAAAGGGATTCTGAACGAGGGCTATTGATGAACCAATCCAATAAACCCCACCCATAACAAGTTCATATATTATTTCTGGTAGAATTGGGAAGCATTAAGTACAAGCAAGATGCGCAGTTACTTTCTTGTAATTATCTCGTAATTATCAAGGGAATGCTATTAATGGAACATGCACGAATAGTAATACCTATTGTTTCTTTTATTCCCAAAAAGCATACCAATATATATATACAATCAAGATGGATCACTATACATCATATATCCCTATCTACCGTTTGATCTAATACTTCTAATACTTAAGGCCTCCTGAGTATTTCACAAAGACACTCGGGGGCCTTATATTCTATTACATTCTTGCTTGGATGTTACCGAAAATAAAGAAGTTTTTTTTCATTATCTTTTTTTTTTATTCTATTCTATAAAAGAGGCCAATTGTTTATCCAATCCAATATTGATTTAATGCCTGAGCACTGATAAATTATATTATCGCGAGTCTGTATACAAAGCATCTTT